TGCATTATGAACTGAAAGGGGCTAGTGTTTTTACAAGAAATCTCTAGCCAGCCTTCCTGCAAGAGGTCCTTTCTTAAGACCAATTGTGTTGGTGCTAGATAAAAATAGTAACTCCAACATTTTCTTTGTCCTCAACGCCCCCTGTTTTCAGGAATTAGTCACTTCAACGACCTTCGATGGTTATACGGGTATCCAAAGTACGAACGAGATGGATGTTTGTTGTCCCAACCATTTTTGTTAGCCCCGATCCCAAAAAAGAAGGAGGTAATTTATAACAAAGTTTTCGTGTTGTTGATTCCCAGGTGTAGTGCTTCTTCCTCTATGCGGCCTATTGGTACTAGCGGAATAGGGTTGACCCGCAATCCAGAACCTATAGGTGTAACCTTTCGCTCAATACTAGAATCGGCAATTGAAGCATCCGAGGCTGCATCAATCGGGGATACACGACAGAAGGAGTTGTTCTATCTCCAAACTTCACCTTCATCAAGCGTGGGTTTTTTTCAAGAAATTCTTTTCTTTGTATCCCGAATCATGTCTCTTTCTCATAAGACTGAGGGCGGTAAATAAATCAAAAATCAAATCGCACCATCTCTGTAATAGGTAAATGCCTCTTTTTCTCCTGAAGTTGTCGGAATTAGTCGTAATAAGATATTGGCTACAATTGAAGAGGTCTTATCAATAAAATTTCCGTTTATCCGAGATCTAGACATAGTTAACAATTTCTTCTAGAATTCTGCTCATTACCCCTCAATCAAGGGAAAATGATTCCACAAACAAAAGAATTGTACAGTACGAAATCACATAAAAACAGACTAATTCTAAAGAAAATATGGATCCCCCACCCAAATTGTCTCTTGATAGATAGGAAATATTGGAATTCGACTGAATTTCATTGAAATGGAGTAGTATACCAATGAACAGAAGTATTACAATTTTATCGAAGTTAAAGAATCAAGGAATTTTTCCTGCGAATTCTTATAACTCTAGAAAATGGAATTGTATTATGATCCAACAAAGAGTAAAAAGAATCAAATAAGGATTCTATGATGAAAATAGAATAACCTGTGCATAGCGCGGATACACCATACAATCGAAAGATAAAAATCTACGGAACGTATTCATGAATTGGTAATAAATCTATGGAGTAGCTCATGAGAGGAGTTGTTGAGAAATCTGAAACTGGAAGGGACCTTTTGAATTATATGTCTTGGAACGGAATCGTAGTTTAAATATAACAAGAGTATAAAATAAGTTCAGTTGACTCCTCATTGGCTTAATCCGGTATTGTATTTAATATTTAAATATTAAATACAAGTATTAGAATAATGTAGGATCGTCGTCTTGACAAAAAAAAATAGATATATATTGTTAATGTTCTTAACAAGAGTTTTTTGTTATCCCCTGAGCTTCGAAGGAAGACCTTTTTTAATGAAAAGTTTTCTACCTATTTAGAATAGGTAGGTCGTTGCATGCAATAATATGAATAACTCGCTATTTGATTCGGTTTTCGGGGCATAATAATAAGATTATATAGGAAAGATGGCCGAGCGGTTCAAGGCGTAGCACTGGAACTGCTATGTAGACTTTAGTTTACCGAGGGTTCGAATCCCTCTCTTTCCGTACCTTCACCTAATTCACCAACTGACCGAAATGTATCAAATCAAATAACAATTTGAACCTTTATTCCAATCGTAAGACCCCTTTTGATATAGATTCTCTATTCCTAATTACCGCAGTACGCAAAATATACCAGAAAGAGTGGAAAGGAATGAAAATTTCATTGCGGATCCTTTTGTGATACATGAATAGGAGAAAAATACGAACCAAACCCTTTCGAAAAAGGGCGGCAAAATTGTCCGAAGCTTTTTGTTATTTTAGTTAGGTTCAAGTCTGGCGGGAATAATATTCTACAACTAGCAACTCGTTGATTTTCAAACCGACCCATTTAATATCTATTATTTGATTTACTAATCCTTTATATTGGGATGAGTGAAAGGTCAAATGTTTTGCCAAGTCCTCGTGGGAGGATGAATCAAGATAATTTTGAATCAGAGCTCTGGATCTTTCATCTCTCGTAGTAATAATATCCCGGGGTTTGCAGCGATAGCTTGGGATATCTACTATACGACCATTAACTAAAATATGTCTGTGGTTAACTAATTGCCTGGCTCCTGGAATGGTCGAAGCCATACCTAATCGAAAAAGGATGTTATCCAAACGCATCTCCAGTAGTTGTAGTAAAACCTGACCTGTTGACCCTTTCGCCTTTCCGGCAATACGAACATATTTAAGCAATTGTCGCTCTGTCAGACCATAATGAAAACGCAATTTTTGTTTTTCTTCTAGACGAATACGATACTGAGATCTTTTACCGGAACGTGATTGGTTCCTAAGATCACTTCCGGATCTAGGTCTTTTACTAGTTAATCCCGGTAAAGCCCCCAGACGGCGTATTTTTTTGAAACGAGGCCCTCGGTAACGAGACATAAAGACTCCTTATTGAAATTTCATTTTAAAGAAGAAATTAAAATTTAGACTGAACTAAATGATAAACAAAACGAAATCTACTGAAGTATTACAAAAGAAAAGTAGTACACTACGAAAGAAGAATGAGAAGAATTGTATCAATATTCAGATTCTTTTGTATATATAGGAAGTTAAGGGTACCTTTCTTGATTTGCTCAGGAGTGTATAAATTTAACTGCTCTAATCAAATCCGATTTTTATTCATAATTGGAAGTTCCTATGACATAATAGATCGGCGACCCGCCATTTTTCAAAGAAAAAAGAAAAAGGAGGAGTCTTTTCAATAGCAATATTCCTTGATCTCCGGGGGGTAATCATGGAAAAAAACGAAAAAATCTGGAAAAGCCAGCTATCGGAATCGAACCGATGACTATCGCATTACAAATGCGATGCTCTAACCCCTGAGCTAAGCGGGCTCGCATAACTGCAATAGAACTAACCAACTGCCTATATAGTTATATATAACTAACTCTAGTTAGAATAGATAGAAATATGGGATAGATAGAATTTTTGTTGAAAATTCCTATTTCCGTATTAACTAAATAGATTCGTTCTAGCAGATTGGATTAATCATATGTGGGGCGGGTCGGTCCTAAGTAAAGTATAAGATAAAGATGCAACTCGGATCATAATGAGACACCCCCCGGTTTCATTCAGAGAGGGGAGGGGATAGAACGAAAAAAAAAAAAGAATATCGACCGTTCCAGTATTTAAAATTGCGCGGGAAAAACGCGATAGGAGGTATATGTATATGCGGGATATCTCTATTCATATTGAATCGGAGATACATCGGTGATAGAATTATTTCTGATTGGACCAAATACGGGTCCTTTGATAGAGATGAAAGAAGATGGGCAAGAAAAAAAGTGGGAACAAACACTTTTTCGGTATAGGAAGTGATATCTAATGAATTCAATGTTCCGGCATAAATAAAAGAAAGCTGGGATGGGATCACAATGAGACCCCGGTCTCATAAGGGGGATATGGCGAAATAGGTAGACGCTACGGACTTGATTGGATTGAGCCTTAGTATGGAAACCTACTAAGTGAGAACTTCCAAATTCAGAGAAACCCTGGAATTAAAGGCGGGCAATCCTGAGCCAAATCCTGTTTTCAAAAAACAAGGGTTCAGAAATCAAGAACCAAACAAAAAGGATAGGATAGGTGCAGAGACTCAATGGAAGCTGTTCTAACGAGTGGAGTTGATTAACATTGGTATAAGAACCCTTCTATCGGAATTCCAGAAAGGACGACCTAGGTACTGAATACGTACCAAAATATCAAAGGATTAATCACGGCCTGAGTCCGTATTTTTTTATATGAAAGATTTCATAATTCTTGTGAATTGATTCCAAGAGTCGAATATTCAGCGATCAAACACTCCCCGGTCCGTGGACCTTTTGAAGATGAATCGGACGAGAATAAAGATAGAGTCCATTCTACGTGTCAATACCGACAACAAGGAAATTTATAGTAAGAGGAAAATCCGTCGACTTTAGAAATCGTGAGGGTTCAAGTCCCTCTATCCCCAATAAAAAGAAAAAAGCCCATTTTCTAACCATATATCCTCTTTATTTCGTCACCGATTCCAACTTAGTTATATTACATTTCTTATTCACTCTACTCTTTTCTTTCACAAACGGATCGGAAAGAAATCTTTTTCTCTTATGACAAGTCTTATTAAAGGTAGGATATACTTAAAAAGAACATAGATAATCGAAAAGAACCCTTGTTATTAAATCATTCACAGTCCATATCATTTCCCTTACACTTACAAAGTATTTCTTTTGAAGATCCACGAAAATCTAAAGGCCGGGGTAAGATTTTGTAAGACTTTTTTTTGAGTCCCTTTCATTGACATAGACCTAAGCCCCTCAAATAGGATAAAGAATCCGTAAAGGTCGGGATAGCTCAGCTGGTAGAGCAGAGGACTGAAAATCCTCGTGTCACCAGTTCAAATCTGGTTCCTGACACATGATTAATGTATCTAATAGATACTCATCAAAATGAATCAATATGGGTATGTCCATATTCGTTCATAGTCTAGATCGGAATACATACATACTTATCCATGGGCCTTTTTTAGGCAGGTAAAGAAAAAAATTCGAATATGTTCCCTCTTCTTTTTTTTTTTCGACTATCCCCCTTTCGTTCAAAAGGAATGGTATTGCTTCATAATATCCGTCTTAGATGAAAAACCCAAAACAAAAGTTTCGTCTAGGGGAATTAAAGGATAGGAATAGATAAGATTCATTTCGGATACAGTATAAGGAAAAGAAATACTACGATCTTTTTTCATTTCTGAATTTCAAAAATTCTTGCGTATCCATTTTATTTCTTTACCCCCTTACGCGGCTTTCCAGGGTCTATCTAAGTGATGGGCGCGGTACAAAGTTCACGGTGCAGAACTCTTTTGATTCATCATCTTATTGGCTTTACTCACCCGAAATGAATATATTCCAAATCTAAATTAA